TAGTGTATCCATTTTTATTGATATTATTAGTGATATTAGTGAGGTAGCAGTTACAAAAGGGCGAATTAAACAGATTCCATTTTGTCTTACAAAATGGAAGAGGCAATATACTCTGATAAGGAAGATTCAGAGGAAGATAAGTAAGATTCAGAGGAAGATAAGTACGATTCAGAGGAAGTGTTGGCATAAGTTTGTTCTGTCCCATGGCCTGATTCCTCCAAAAAATAAGCCACCATTGAGATCGACACAGCTGAGATCGGAAAATCTTCGGGAGTTCCTCTCTGCAATCTTTTTCCTTCTTCTTGTGGCTGGAAGTCTCGTTGTGGTACATCTTTACGTTGTTTTCTCGATCGCTAGTGAGTTACAGACAGAGTTCAAAACGGTCAAATCTTTGATAATGGAATCATCTATGCTTGAGATTGAGGTGGGAAAACTTCTGGATAGGTATCCTCTATCTGAATCGAATTCTTTCGGGTTGTTCAGGTTAACTAATCTCTTTCTAGGTGCTCTGCAAAAGATGTTCTTGCGTAATGCTGATGGAATACGCTTTAATAAGAAGAAAAATTGGAAGAAAAAGCTCGTCGAGATCATCGATCTCATAAGTATGCCCTTCGATCCACTCGCTTTTTCGATAAATACGAGATATCTAAGTCATACAAGTAAAGAGATCTATTCAGTGCTAAGAAAAAGGAGCGGGTATTGGATTGATGAAACGATAGAAGACTGGGCCGCAAACAGTGATTGGGTTGAGGATGAAGAAAGAGAAGTCTTGATTCAGTTCTCCACCTTAACGCCAGAAAAAAGGATTGATCGAATTTTATGGAGTCTGACTCAGAGTGATCATTTCTCAAAGAATGACTTTGATTCTCCAATGATGGAACAACCGGGAGAAATTTACTTAGGAAACTTAATTGACCTTCATAACAAGGATCTACTAAATTATGAGTTCGATACATCCTCTTTAGCAGAAAGACGGCTATTCCTTGCTCATTATCAGACAATCACTTATGCACAAACCCCGTCTGGGGCTAATAGTGTTCATGTCCCATCTGATCTACAACCCTTTTCGCTCCGCTTAGCTGTAACCCCCTCTCGGGGTATTTTAGTGATAGGTTCTATAGGAATTGGACGATCCTATTTGGTCAAATACCTAACGAAAAACTCCTATCTTCCTTTCATTACGATATTTCTGGACAAGTTCCGGGATACAGTTTTTCGTTTTGCTGATGATGATGATGACAGTGATGCCAGTGATGATGAGATCGAGATTTTTATTGATGCTCGTGACCCTATTGAGGCTATTAATCAAGATATTCATGTTTTTGACGATATGGATATTGATTTTGATCCTAGTATCTATAGTTTTGAGGAGAGAGATGCTCATGACGATAAGATTAATATGGAGCTGGAACAGCTAACTAGGATGGATGCGCTAACTGAGGAGATGGACACGGTGTGGCGCGTAGCCCAATTTTATATCAGCCTTCAAATCGAATTAACAAAAGCAATCTCTCCTTGCATAATATGGATTCCAAACATTCATGAGCTGCATTTTAGGGATTCGGGTTCCTTCTCCCTCGAGCTATTAGTGAACCTTCTCTCCTGGGATTGTGAAAGATCTTCCACTGGAAATAGTCTTGTTATTGCTTCGACCCATTTTCCCCAATTCGTGGATCCCTCTCTAATAGCTCCGCATAGATTAGATACGTGCATTAAGGTACGAAGGCCTCTTATTCCACAACAACGAAAGCACTTTTTCACTCTTTCATATACTAGGGGATTTCGCTTGGAAAAAAAAGCGTTCCAGGCTAATGGATTCGCGGCCATAACCATGGGTTCCAATGCACAAGATCTTATAGCACTTACCAATGAGGCCCTATCGATTAGTATTTCACATGGGAAATCAATTATAGACGAAAATACAATTAGATTCGCTCGTCATAGACAAACTTGGGATTTGCGAGCCCATGTAATACCGGTTCAGAATTCTCGGCTCCTTTTCTATCAGATAGGAAGGGCTGTCGCACAAAATTTACTTCTAAATAATTGCCCCATAGATCCGATATCTATCTATTTGCAGAAGACATTCTGTAACGAAGGGGATTTTTATTTGTACAGCTCGTACGTCGAACTTGGAATGAGCACGAAGAAATTAACGATACTTCTTTATCTTTTGAATTGTTCTGCCGGATCGGTCGCTCAAGATCTTTGGTCTCCACCCGAACCAGAGGAAAACAATAGGATCGCTTATGGTAGACTCGTTGAGAATGATTTTGATCTAGTTCATGGCCTATTAGAAATAGAAGGCATTCTAGAGGGATTCTCACGGACAGATCTAGAGGGATGCTCACGGACAGAAAAAGATTGCAGTCAGTTTGATAAGGATCGAGTGCCATTGCTTCTTCGGCCCGAACCAAGGAATCCCTCAGATATGATACAAAATGGATTTCAATCTATGATTGATCAGAAATTTATCTATGAATCGGAGGAGGTGTTTGTA